GAAGGGAGTTTGAGCCTGATGCAAATGGCTAAAATATCGTCTGCTTTATATGATTATCAATCAAATAAAAAGTTATTTTATGTATCAATCCTTACATCTCCTACTACTGGCGGGGTAACAGCTAGTTTTGGTATGTTGGGAGATATTATTATTGCCGAACCAAATTCCTACATTGCATTTGCGGGTAAAAGAGTAATTGAACAAACATTGAATAAAACATTACTCGAAGGTTCACAAGCGGCCGAATATTTATTCCAGAAGGGCTTATTTGACCTAATCGTACCGCGTAATCTTTTGAAAAGCATTCTGAGTGAGTTATTTAAGTTCCATGGCTTCTTTCCTTTGAATTCCAATTTACTCAAGTAGGGTGAACTAAGTTTCATTTTTTTATTTGTAGCAAACAAGTATTTAGCTTATCAGAATCTTAGCTTATCGGAATCAAAGTAACTAAAAAGGGAGTTTTCTTTAGCCACTTAAGATCTAATTGTAGAAAGAATCAAAATAAAAAGTTCCGGATAACTCTTTCTTTATTAATTAAATTGGAAGCCAAGAACAAAACACAAAGAAACGAAGAAAATGGATTATCATATGTATCTTTCATGTAGATATAGGTAGATGAATAAGTCCATTTATTTAGTTCTACATTCCTTGGACTTTTTCCTTATTCTATATACTCACTTAGATCTTTAATTCAAAATTGTCAAATTGAATTAATTAATAATAACTACAATTACTAATTATAATTAGTATAAATATAACATATGATATTAAAAAAAATAAGAACAGGTACAAATAATAAACCGAGGTACCCCATTTTATGACAGCTTTCAACTTTCCCTCTATTTTTGTGCCTTTAGTAGGCCTAGTATTTCCAGCAATTGCAATGGCTTCTTTATTTCTTCATGTTCAAAAAAACAAGATTATTTAGATCTGAGGGGACCCAATCTCATTCGTTTTTTTTGTTGAAAATTAGACTTGTAGCATAACATAGATATTTATTTCGGAAAATAAAATATGTTAGAACATGTGATTTCTGCCGAACATAAAGCAAAAAGCTCTTATGCCTGCAGAAAATGATCTATAGGTAACTGAATTTCAGCCAGTTTCAAATAGATAAGGATCGCCGGGTGCCTAAAATGTAAAGTGGGTCGATCTATATGTATATCGATATGTATATTGGGATTATACGAAGGGTATGTTATTATTTTAGATCTAAACAAGTTTGATGAATTACCCCTAAAAGTTCCCATTAAACTAGTGCTAGTTCACACCAAACTAGTACTAGTTAATGATTAATGAAAGTGCATTTGGAAACAAAAAAAAGTAAAGCCCAAACCATTTGGGGTATTCTCTCAATTTCAATAAAATGTAATCGAATGAAGTATGAGTTGTCGATCAGAACATATATGGATAGAACTTATAACGGGGTCTAGAAAACTAAGTAATTTTTGCTGGGCCCTTATCGTTTTTTTAGGTTCATTAGGATTCTTGTTGGTTGGAATTTCCAGTTTTCTTGGTAGGAATTTGATATCTTTTGTCCCGTCTCAGCAAATCGTTTTTTTTCCACAGGGGATCGTGATGTCTTTCTACGGGATCGCGGGTCTCTTTATTAGTTCCTATTTGTGGTGCACAATTTCCTGGAATGTAGGTAGTGGTTATGATCGATTTGATAGAAAGGAAGGAATAGTGCGTATTTTTCGTTGGGGATTTCCCGGAAAAAATCGTCGCATATCCCTCCGATTCCTTATAAAAGATATTCAATCCGTTCGGATAGAAGTTAAAGAGGGTATTTATGCTCGTCCTGTCCTTTATATGGATATCAGAGGCCGGGGGGCTGTTCCGTTGACTCGTACTGATGAGAATTTGACTCCACGGGAAATTGAACAAAAAGCCGCGGAATTGGCCTATTTCTTGCGCGTACCAATTGAAGTATTTTGATTTTGAGAAAAGGAACTGGGCTGAAGAACGAATGCTTTCTCAGCAGGAGGAAAAAAATGCAAAAATCATATTTTTTCTATAACCAAGTGATACTTTTAGATTGAGATAAACAGATGCAAATAAACGATATCTTGTAAATTCTTTTTTTTTTTCAATCGGCCTTTTATCCTTTCATTTGTGTTCTTTATTACTTAATAATCCAATAACAATAATGGGTTTTCTTAATAATAACTGGCCTTTTTCTGTCTTGTTTTGCCGCCCATTTTTTTGACCATTACAATATATTTCTCTCGGTTATTCTATTCTTGACTATGACGAATCATTTAAACTTTTTTGAAATATTGGATATTTTGATAGAATAAGGGGTTCTTTCATCTCAAAATCTTAATAATATTCATTCCTTAAAGTACTTCTTTCGGCCATTCATCGAAAGGAGACTGTTGTTTAGAATTTGATGAATTGAGATGTTTGACAACACTATTTTTTATTATTTCTTAAGTCTAATTCGAAGTGGAGTCTTGGTCTATTTCTAGATTCAAAACAAAATAACAAATCAAACAGATTCATAGGTTTGATGCCTTGTCTACAACTCATGTTTGAAAAAAAGATTCGATCATATAAAGTCGACAAATGGAGTGGAAAATTAACAGGCGAAAAATGGCAAAAAAGAAAGCATTCACTCCTCTTTTGTATCTTGCATCTATAGTATTTCTGCCCTGGTGGATTTCTCTCTCATTTACTAAAAGTATGGAGTCTTGGGTTATTAATTGGGCGCATATAGGCCAATCCGAAATTTTTTTGAATGATATTCAAGAAAAAACTATTCTAGAAAAGTTCATAGAATTAGATGAAACCCTATTCTTGGAAGAAATGATCAAGGAATACTCGGAGACATGTTTACAAAGGTTTCTTATAGGAATTCACAAAGAAACGATCCAATTAATCAAGATATACGACGAGGATCATATCCATATAATTTTACACTTCTCGACAAATATAATCTGTTTTGTTATTCTAAGCGGTTATTTTTTTTTAGGTAATGAACAACTTGTTATTCTTAACTCTTGGGCTCAGGAATTTCTATATAACTTAAGTGATACAGTAAAAGCCTTTTTGATTCTTTTATTAACCGATTTATGTATCGGATTTCATTCACCCCACGGCTGGGAACTAATGATTGGTTCTGTGTACAAAGATTTTGGATTTGGTCATAATGATCAAATTATATCTGGTCTTGTTTCCACTTTTCCGGTTATTCTCGATACTATTTTTAAATATTGGATTTTTCGTTATTTAAATCGTGTATCTCCATCACTTGTAGTTATTTATCATTCAATGAATGATTGATAAACGATCCACCAATATTAATCCAATTAGAACGTTTCTTACTTTGTAGTTCTACATAAGTATTAAAAAAATAAAATGCTATCCGGGGGGTTTTCATACTATTTTTATACTTTTTTATACTATAGTATTTCAGTAAAATGATTCCAATAAGTAGCAAAATCGTGGATAGGAGACTGTACTAGCGACCTACCGAATTTATTGTAGAAATTTTCAGACCAATGATTAGACCATGCAAACTAGAAATACTTTTTCTTGGATAAGGGAACATATTACTCGATCTATTTCCGTATCGCTCATGGTATATATCATAACTCGGGCACCCGTTTCAAGTGCATATCCCATTTTTGCACAGCAGGGTTATGAAAATCCACGAGAAGCGACTGGGCGTATTGTATGTGCCAATTGTCATTTAGCCAACAAACCCGTGGATATTGAGGTTCCACAAGCAGTACTTCCTGATACTGTATTTGAAGCAGTTGTTCGAATTCCTTATGATAAGCAAGTGAAACAGGTCCTTGCTAATGGTAAGAAGGGGGGTTTGAATGTGGGGGCTGTTCTTATTTTACCGGAGGGGTTTGAATTAGCCCCTTCCAGTCGTATTTCTCCCGAGATGAAAGAAAAGGTAGGAAATTTGTCTTTTCAGAGCTACCGCCCTAAAAAAAAAAATATTCTTGTAATAGGGCCTGTCCCCGGCCAGAAATATAGTGAAATCACCTTTCCTATCCTTTCCCCCGACCCCGCTATTAAGAAAGATGTTCACTTCTTAAAATATCCTATATATGTAGGAGGGAATAGGGGAAGGGGTCAGATTTATCCCGACGGAAGCAAGAGTAACAATACAGTTTATAATGCTACAGGAGCGGGCATAGTAAGCAAAATCATACGAAAAGAAAAAGGGGGATATGAAATAATCATAACAGATCCATCGGACGGACGTCAAGTGGTTGATATTATCCCTCCAGGACCAGAAATTCTTGTTTCAGAGGGTGAATCCATTAAATTGGATCAACCATTAACGAGTAACCCTAATGTGGGTGGATTTGGTCAGGGAGATGCCGAAATAGTACTTCAAGACCCATTACGTGTCCAAGGCCTTTTTATCTTCTTGGCATCTGTTATTTTGGCACAAATATTTTTAGTTCTTAAAAAGAAACAGTTCGAAAAGGTTCAATTGGCCGAAATGAATTTCTAAACTTGCAGATTTATCGACATCGGGTTCGTAAAAAGAACAAAATTATTGGTGTCAATTCTGTATGATCAAAAGAAATCAATTCTGAAAAACCTTTTATTTACTTGCTCTTTTTCTACGAACTTGGGGGACTACCTTGTAGCGGACTCTTAGTCATAACGCACTCTTAGTTATAGATAGGTAGATTTTTCTTTGAAGAAGACTATTTTATTTGACTTTATAGCTTTACCGCCTTTTCTTTATTCAAATTGAATTGACAGGGCCATATTACTATTGCCGGATTTCAATGCCATAAAATTTGGATGGAGATTAGCATAAATAAGCGGACAATCGAACCAACTAGAAGTGCGGGGAACGCAAAATTCTAGGGGGCATTATTTGTTTTGTCTTCCTAGTCTTCGACATAAGAAAAGAAATTTTCTAAACCCCCTTTCTTGTATTGAAAGAGGAATTTCTTTGTCAAAAACCCCTAGTCTTTTTTTTTTGTTTTCCAGATGTATCAGAACTTTACTTTATTTTCGATTTA